GGGATCTCAGCAGGAAATGCGAAGGTTGCTTAAAGCCGGCCGATAGGCGAAAGAGAATCAACTAGTTTAGTTCTGATCTGAGTAGGCTCAAAATAGGGAATACCCTAACCCTGGGAACCGGGGCCTGGCCATCCTTCGTTTGCGGTCGACGTTCCGGCTTTGTCCGTCGACAGCTGAATGTTTCGATCTGGTTCGATTCATGATCGCATCTGCAAACCTTATCCCGTGGGCCTTAGCGGACGTTTTTCATTCTTCACCCGGTCCTTAGTAGCCTTTCCAAAGGTAACCGGTTAGGTTGACTTTGAAAAGGTTCCTAGTAAACTTAACGTTAAAGCTCGGAATCTCGCTTCCTTGTCACCACTCTGGCCGATGCATTAGCTTTTCTTTCAAGCTCAATTTCATCGATCCTGGACGCCCCTCTCCTTTCAGTCGTTTTGCAAAACCTCTCCTTTCAGTCGAGCTGCTTTCGCCCCTCTCTATTAACATAGACCCTTTTCCCTACACGCTCTACTATTCTACTGTAGTAACTAATAGCCAGCAAATGAATATTCGTCTATATTCCCAGACCTAGCTTACCTATATTCGTCTGTTGCGCTTCCCATTTCCCCGTGGAGAAGCCCACGGAGCGGTGTGAATTCCCCAAGCCCATTCCCTTGCCTCTCAATGTCCGGAGCCATGTTGATAGCTTTGAACGACAACGAGTGAGACTAAAGACAGTCAGACCGATAGCTAGAAGGGAAAGCACAAACTTCCTCTTTCCGGATTGAGCAGGGAACCCTACTCGCCTCAAGCTCTATCTGTTCTCTCTGCGGACGGAGGGCCATTGAGTCACCGATGTTGAATTTGATGGGGCATCGGAGGAAATCTTTCTCGGGTGGTGAAGACTTGAGTTCATATGTGTGAGTGCAGGTGGGTGAGTCGAATCTTCCAATCATTCATTAAGGGATCGGCCCGTATCAAATATGGGCCGATCCCTTTTTGAATGAATGACTTGATGTTCCGCCCACCGAGATCCTTTACAGCGCATCTTTGGCCCCTCCCCTCGATGCACCCACAACAGAAGACTTGGCCAGCTAACTCCCAAATCAATCCTTCTCTCCGGTACCTTGGAATAGATGACTAAGATTGCTTCGTCTCGGCATCGAATTCGACCGATAGAAATGAATACCTGTGCCCTACCAAGGCAGCGCCGGCACATCGCCTATGAATGGGGCCTGTCTCGCCTCTTTGTGTTTCTTCAGTTAGAGGCGGGCCCGGTTAGCCTACCAATACATCAGCTTTCTTCCTACCAATATATAAGGCGGCGGGGAGAGTCAAAGTGAATCTCGAGGCCGGGCCGATCTTGAGTTCATGACCTTGGTGTGGCGAGTTTCAATTCTCTGGGTGCCTTGGTCCCTTCTATTTGATACGGCATCCCTTCGTAAGGAGATAGGCGCATTTCTCACTTTCTTTCTCGGCGATAGAATCTTTAAAGGGTGGAAAAGGCTCATCTGCTCTCTTCGTTTTATTTCACGAAGACCTCTTTCCTGTAAATATATCTTTTCCTTTTCCCGGTCTTTTGTCCTGTAATAGCAGTCGCATCTGGAATATCGAATCTAGCTCTTAGCGGGTCTGGTCCAACCCCTCTTCTGTCTGATGAAAATCGGGAATACCTTGCTAGCAAAGTAAGCAATGCCATTAGTTTAATTAAAAGGCACACTTCTATTTTCTCGCCTTCCCCGCCTTACGCCTTTTGTTCGGAGCGTGGTCTTTGTGATCTCCCTTCCCTACCACGACCCTATCCGTATAAGGAGTATTCTCGCGTATTCGAGCTCACGCTACTTCCCCTTCCCCACTGGTAGCCACACTTCGGTAGAGCCTATATGCCGCCTTATGGTTGGTATCTTCTATTTATATGCCCTGGTGGTGAAATGGTTTCGTACTCACCTCCTTCTCATTATCACTGGCTACACCCTATGGTTATATCGGTGTACACTGATGCGAGGCCAAGATCTCAGACTCAGAGGGGACTTTTCACTAACCACAAAAGAAATGCGAGCTTAAAAGCAGCTTACCTGTCGATATTAACATCCGACCCTTCCTTAGTCCATGCAGCGGTAGCCAGGGCTAAGAAGGGCTAGAGTAGTTCCAATTTCTCAGCTAAGCTTGAAAAGGCTCTCGTACCTGGGTCTTTTTAAAGAGGAGTAGTATTGTACCTGGTATATTCCAGAAAGCAAGCAAGACCTCGCTATTCTATTAGGCTCGGAATGAGGGAATCTACTCCAACTCAAAAATCTGATAGAGTGAGGTCGACTGGAATTGTATATATGAAAATAGTCTATCTATATAGAGGTTGTTTTCTGCTCGAAGAACCGTATTCGTTACGGGCCTCGCCGAAAGCTCGAAGTTCAGACTAGTGATTCTTAGTCTTCTTGCTCAGAAAGTGAGAGATCGGATGGATCTGACGCCAATCAATTGTGACCGGCCTCGTAGGCAGGCCTACCCAACCCTCCTCCGCTCCGCCCTGGGCCGCGGTTCCTCAAGACTACTGCACTTGAAAAGAAGAACTAGAAGGTGCACTTATGTATGTAATTGTACCAGAATTAATTCACTCCTTTTGAGCCGGGAAGAAGCGATAGATAAGGGTGGGGGGTAAGCAATCCCAAACTAGGTCACTGAGTTCGAATACCTAACTGACTCAGAAGTCGTTTACGCCGATAAGTGCTTTTCCGCTCTAGTCAATGGATCGACCGAATGGTACTACCCCCCGACAGAGAACTATGCTATCCCAAGCATCTGATCCCCGGGAGGCGAGACGACGATCGTTTTGCGGCCGACGAAGTTCTCGATGCGATCTTGATGTTGATTATTCTTTTTCATCAGTACTCTCACACAGCAGTATAATGACATTATTCATTAGTGGGACTTGCGCCTCGAACTCGAAGGTCGACTGTACGTACAGCTTTGACCTAACCATACGGCCTACGCACTACAAGTCAGAAAATACCTCACCTAGTTGCTCGCCTCGCTCTCCGCCTGAACTTGACTTGACTACGCCCCAGAAAGAAAGAGAGAACCGCGTGAACATACAATCAAGTGTTATATGAATCTCACTCCTCAAAGCCGTAGCGCACTAGCTCCCATCAGCCCGCCCCTTTTCTTCTTCTCCGGTAAGGGCTTGTTTTTCAGTGTCTTACGTCTGGACTCTTGGGCCTCGTTCATGTTCTCGAGAAGCAAAGAAAGCGGCTTGCTGCTCCTTGCGAGCTTAGTCACTAGTAGTGAGAATGGGGCGAGCCCTTGGTCCCATAATAGGAAGCAACTGGTGAGGCCGTTTCAATTTCTCATATTAACTTCATCATATTCACCAACATCATCATATTCATTCATAAGCCAGGTTTGATCCGGCTCAACCCAAAGCTTCAGGTACTCGCTTCGTCCTTAGCCCTGAACTCGTCGTAGACTGCACTCGTTCTTAGCGCTTCTTAGTTCAACACGACTGAAATAGGATCTCTTCTCTTGGTCTACGACCTCCTAAACCTCCAAGGAGGAACAACAGCTGGTTCAAAGCCTTCCATTAGCACCTTGCCTGGTTAGCAAATCCATCCCTTTGCTCTCTGGAAAGGAGTGGCAACCCAATTAGCTAAGAGCAATTCCCAGCGTGAGGAAGATTCCGATCTCACTAAAGCGTTAATAAGAAAGACGACGACCTCACGGATTGAAAACATTATCTTATGTGTGTGGCGGCATTCATAGTGGCATTCGTAGATCTATCTAAACACTCAAAGCATGTGGCTTACTCTAGCTCTAGACTGACCCCTCTCCCACATGTGGCGAAGGAAGGGCAGACTGATTATAGGCATGTGGCGAAGGGCAAAGGTCTTCTTTTTCTGCGTCTGGGCAGGTCTTCAACCACCCATTTTTTGATACTAAAGTGTTCGGAAAACAAAGAAAATAATCAGTCGTTTGCAGGTGGCAAAGGTTCGGTTTCTGTTAGTGTGCAGTTAGACTCTCTTCTAGCTTCTTTACGGTCCTACTTCCCGGGCGTAGCCCTCTTGCGGTTTGGTCCTTTCACCGGAGGCGGGCTTCAGTCCGTACAGTGTATGCCTAAGTTCAGTTGCAAAATAAACCCGGTATTAACGTTCTGTGCAACAATTTAGGCTACCCTTGGAGCCAGAGCACAGCAAGCACGACTTTGAGGAACAGGTGTGGAGACGTGATTTGAGCTTCAAATGCAGAAGTGAGATAAGAGAGAGTGGGCAAGGCGAGCGTTGGTTGGTACTTAGAAGAAGTTCAGGTATACAAGGGTTAATCCCAGGGAAACTGGTTGGCATTGATATTCTCAATATCAAGGTGTCAACAAAGGAAGGAGCAACCTATAGACAGACGACGTTCGGAGACCAGCTCCAACTATTCGTCGGCAGAAAAAGGTCAAGAGTCAGCCGTCAACACAGATGGAATTAATTGTAAAAACTCTTCCTGCCTATACCAGGAAAACCGCCTATCCCAAGTCATAGTGGTGCTTATGCAATGGCTGGCTACCTCATACGTTCGTACCGCTCCCACTACTGCGTAAGCTGCTCGTAAGATGATTGTAATGTCGAAGCGGCGGTGATACAGTGAAAAGTTGGTGCTTTTGTGCCAGTGACAGTCAAAGTGGAAGCAGCATCATCAACTGTTGAATCAACAGAGGCAGAAACGGAAGAAGCTAAAGCCGAATCGGAAGAGAGAGAGGAAGCTGAAACTGAAGCCGAATCAACTGGAGCAGCATCCGGCAGCAGCATTGACTTTTTTTTCTTACGAATACTGCAGCTGGTGGAGCAAGGGAACGAGCCGAGTGATTGCACTGAGAGCGAATATCGGGCTATGTTCTCAGAGGAAGTCGGAGAGGTCGTTAGTTAGGGGGTCTCATGGTCTTATCCACGTTCAGTTGAAAAACCTCTGTGGCATACATCTTTTCAGTGTACCGAAAGCACTCAAGCATTTCAATTTCCCACTAGCTAGTTATGAATCAACCCGGTAAGGCATAACATAAAAAATGCAATAAAGAAGAATCGTGGGTCATTCTTTTTTTTTATCTTTCTAATAGAGAGTTCAGCAGCTCTGGGGGAGAAAGAATTCCATACCAAATACACATACATAACATAAGAGAGAGGGGAGCACGAGTAATTGGTTTTTCCCATGAGTGATAGCCTAGAAAGGCGACTTATTTAGTGTGAAGGGGTGCAGACCTACTTGCCGGGTAAGTGAGTTCCGATCCTATCGATCGAAAGGCGTCACCACGATCCTGTGCAATCGGTCAAACAAGAATTTCTAAGGCAAGGCGGCGAGCAGGCAGAGCTGGCCGAGGAGCTGGTTTAGTTCAAGGGGAGTGCCCATGTAGTAAGTGTAAGGACAAGAAGCACAAGTATTTAAAGTGTGTGTAAGGACAAGTATAAGTGGTTTCAAAACGTTGTCAACCCCGGTAGGTATTAGTGACATAAGGAGGATGGTTATCAGTGTTTATTCGATGCCTTAGAACAGTATTCTTACACGAACTTCAAGCTTAATGGGCACCCGCATGGAAGCGTAGTGAGGCGAACGTTTATAGATAGAGAGTCACGCACGACTCCGCTCGTTATGAATCGACTCCGAGTACTCGCGAACAAAGAAAGGTGAGAGAAGTGGGTAGAGTTGTCAAAGTTCGATCAATGGGCTCTACAGTGGTTGACTAGGCTCCACTTACTTACTGGATTGGCTGCTTGCTTGGGCTTACGAGTAAGAAAGACCTACTACCACCCTCCTCTTAATTTAGCCCATTTGTGTTCTTCCGCTGCTTTTGAGTGAGGGGCAGGGTAAGAAGAAGGGGTATAATAGCAAATGCCTAGAGCCCCGAAGGCGCTACGGCGCGGAAGTAACCCCCCCCCACTATGAAAGGGTTTAGGTGCGACTAGTTGCTCCAGTCAGTTGGAACCTGACGCGTTGCGGCGCCCTTTAGCGGCAACATGAACTCACTTGCTCCTCTTCTCCCTCTGTTTCGTGTTTGTTTATTTATCCTTTATTATTATGTTATAATCTAATCTAATCTATTAGTCAAAAAAAAAGGGAGTTCTTAGCGAGTGAATTAGGTTGTTGCTATAAGGTGAGGATCCAGAGGTGCGTTTTAGGCGGTCGATTATAATGGAGAATGGAGGAAGTCATTGCCCTGCTGGTCTAAGGGCGAGGATGATTTCCCTCTACTCTATCTACTAACGGTTATTGGATATTAATAAAATAATGGGCCAAAAAAAGACCACTTTTTCATTATTCTCGTTTCTATGATGCCGTTTCGAGTTGCAATCTTCCTTACGAGATTTAGTGTCTAAGTGTTGGAGTGGAAAAGCTCAAGGAGGGTCACTTAAGTTCTCGGTTAAGGCTTCCCTTCCTCGTTACCCCGAAATAAATTATTAAGAATTTGTTTTTTTGTCGCACAAGCGTTTAGAAAGAGCACACACACAAAGGCTTAATATCTCAGCGGGCATTGAGAGAAAGTGTTTTGCATCAATTGGTTATCAATTTCAAGTACTGTTAGTTAGTTTTCACTTGTTTACTTCCTTGTTTTCTTGTTCTTGCTTTTTACCATACTAAGTTCCTCTATTAAAGGACTCACACCCAACCTCAACTTACCTCGACTTCTTGCGATGTACCACAATGGTTGGGACGCCTTCCCACGATGTACCGCAACTTAAGACAACATGGGTGAAATGTTGGGTTTAATGAAAGTCTCCTCACTTCACTACCCTTAATGAACCGAAGGAAGACAAAGGAATTAGGCTAATGGAAACTCCTGCTTGCTTCCTTCCTATTAATCGCTCCGGCCTTACTCAATTCGATAATCGAATTGCGGCCCGGAACTGCTACTACTGCAAGCTACAGACCGATCTTATTGCAATTGCATAAGAGAAGGTTTGTTCTTAAAAAAAAGAACAAGTAACGTTTTCATTTCCATTCTGAAATATGAATAAAAAAGATTCAACAAAGCAAAAAGGCTTTTTATTGACTTTTTACAAGGCTTTAGTTAGTGTTCCGTGTACAGGGAAGTCCTCTTTTTTGTTTTGATCAAACCTATTTATTTGACTTGTATCGGCCGTATATGAACAACTAAAGATTAGTGGCACTTCAAGAAACGAGGCTGGAGAGACTGACTGGGTGGGACTGCTTGAGAGCATAAACGAGGAGCTATAAGGAAGCCTTGGCATGAGAAAGTGAACGCATGCCAACCTGGAAGTGACGTAAGACCGCAAGGCCATATTCCAAAATGACGTATTCTAAGTCTCAATGAATCAAAAAATGAGTGCTATCTACATCTACGAATCTTGTTGCAACGGGTTATGCGCAAGAGTACGGAGTAGACTACGATGAGACCCTTGCACCGGTTGCAAAGATTACCACTACGCCAGATTATGACATTGGGGACCAAGATCTTGGAGGAGAAGGAGGAGGAGGAGGAGCTAATTCGGACTACATCGAATGATTACGAGATACACAATGAGACAAAGCCTAAAGGGGAGAGCACTTAGACAATTCACTTTGAGTACAGGGAAGTCTGCTGGGAGGAATTCCTCAGGGCGTATTACGGTTTTTCACCGAGGGGGTGGATCGAAGCGATTGCAGCGAAGAATTGATCTGAAACGAAGCACTTCGTCTATGGGCATTGTAGAAAGGATAGAATATGACCCTAATCGTTCTTCTCGGATCGCTCCAGTACGATGGATCGAGGGGGTGCAGCTACGCCGCCAGAGGAAATGCAACACGATAGAAGAGTTCGCTCCGCCGCGTAAGATCCTCGAACCTACCACGGCCACCATCCGCAGCCTATTTTCGTTCTCTTCCCTGCCCGGGAAGGTAGATCAAAGAAAGGTAGCTTGCTTCTCTCCTGGACTGATGGCGGCTTATGTAGTGGTTGGCCTTCCTACCAGAATGCCTCCTTGGTCGAAGAGCCAAGCCAGCGCAGGAAGCAAAAAAACTTGCGCGAAGGACGTTTTCTTCTCTGCCCTCTCCTCTCCAAAGGCCAAGGGAGAGACTGCATCCCTTTCCTTCGGTAGCTCTTTTTGTTTCCCAAGGATAGCGGTAGCTGGGGCAAAGCCCGCTTTCTTCGCTCCGCGAATGAGAGAGAAACTCAGAGGAAAAAACACGTTCTCTCTTTGCGAGGTTCGAAAGTGGAGAACGCATAGCATTCTCTGGGCACATAGAATCAAACGTAAAGCAGCGCTTTCTTGGCAGAGTTTTAGGCGGCAAGAGACTTTAGGGCTTGTTGGAGCTGCTGAGCATAACGAATCGAAGCCGAAGACGGATCAAGGTAGCTTGCCTGCCAAGCCGATAGGAGAAGGGCCGAAGGATGGAGCGTGCAAAGTCGATCGTGCACCTGTCGTGTGACCCGTTGGTCCTAAGCAATGTCTTTCGCGAAGCGACCCACCTAGAAACAGCTCCCCTTTATGTTAGGGGGGCACTAAAATGGAACTTCGATCGGATGCGGGTATCCAATCCCGCCGCTGAGATGTCCAGCGGATTCCTGGGCCTTGACGAATGGCCGGCCACCTTTTACGTTAGAAGAGCAAAAGGCCCGGGGCATAGCAGGATGAACCAATGTGAATGAGTGTAAGCTTCGTTGCCCGAACACGATTGGTGCTGACCACACTAGGTGCTACCGTGGTAGCAAGAGAGGCCAGGCGGTGACAATTGAGAGGTTGTCACTGAGCATTCCTAGTCACACGGGAAGAGAGGTCAAATGGCAAGGCCATACGCCCGTTTGGCTCCTCGCGGAGTATAGCTCACATCCAAACATCTGATTGGGGAACGGGGCAACGCCCATGAAGCTCCGGCGGAAAGGGAAGGCCTGCCAGGCCGTATGCCCATGGGTGCAGGATTCTTCGAAAAAGCGCGGGCTGACTCGGAGACCTGGGACCTTGGCTTAGCAACGAATAAAGGGAAGCTCGAAGAGCTTTCTCCGCCAGCGGCTTATGTAGTGGTCGGCCAACTAAAGCTCGCTAAGCTTCGCTTCCCTCCCCCCTTACTGAACTGAACTTAGTAGTCGGCATTCTATAAGCGACTTGTCGAGTCTACGAAGCTTTGCTTCTTGTAGTCGTAGTCTTGTAGTCGGCCCGTAATGCCTCCCTTCATTTGCTTGCCTCCTTCCAGCCCAGAATGCCTACGGACTAGAAGCTAACCGCCAGAAGCTCACCCTTCGGGTGTCGCTTCCAGCGCAGGAGGCCAAGCATTCTGCCAGACGTCCCGGCCTGGGAGCCCCGTTCGCCTTTGGTACTTCAGTAGATCTTCAAAAAGAAAAAGCGCTACTTCAATGCAACCTTAACTATAACTACATTACGCAAGCCCCACCGATACCTACCTTTAGAGTAAAACAAAGTACCAGTGACGGTGACTTTCTAGGTTTATGGATTCAGTAAGCTAAACTCCATCAAACTCCTCAATCAATATCAACAAACAACATGTCGTGACCGGTTAGGCTTGGTTGACTTTGTAATGTAAACTAACTAATAGGCGGCGTTTATTCAAACAAAGGGAACCGAAGGTTTCCTTGGTACTTTAGTAGTACGACAGTTGTTGTACTATTAAATATTAAGTAGCTGTACAACAGAATGCCGTTCGCCTTTACTTGAGTATTGAGTAGTACTTAAGTAGCTAAGTTTCCAAAGGTGAGCAGCCCCCTGTCCTTTATAGTCATAAAGGGCTTCTCAGAAAAGTCAGGAAGGAGGCATTCGAAAGGCCGACCACTATATAATAGGCATTCTGGGGAATGCCGACTACAAGACTACGACCAAGGAGGCATTCTGGTGGTAAGGCCGACGACTACACGGAGAGATCTCTATACCAAGTCATGAGCGATAGCGAAGCCAAGCCGCCGCCTATAGGCGAAGGGACGAAAGCCCGGCGAAGGTTAGACCTGAGAAAGTACGAAAATAAGTACGTTAAGGTTACGAAGTCACTTAGCCGAGCCGAGGCGAAGGTTATGGAATAACTTAGTCGAAGAAAGTGAGATTTTTGTTATGAAATAGCTTAGTTGAAGGTAAGTGAAAGAGTTCCACTAAGGAACTGGCTTAGCTGTTCTACAAAGGGGAAAAGCTAAGGTTACAGAGTCACTTAGCCGTCTACAAAGGGAAAGGCTAAGGTACGGAGTCACGTCAGCTGTGGATATAGACTAGGCTAAGGAACGGAGTCTTAAACTATGGACCGAGACTACACTAAGGCACAAGGAAGCGAAAGCTAATGAGCAAGGAACGAAGCTGCTTCTCTAATAGCCCCGTTGAATAGGAGGGCGAAGGCTTTTTGAAAAAGTGTTTTTTTATTGTTATTGTAAATGCATTTTTTTAGAATCTATTTAGAGAGAGGAGGGGGCTTCAAGTTCTTAGGAAGAGCCGTACGAGGCAGCTCACGTACGGTTCGGGAGCCGAGCCCCAGCACAGGGGCTTAGGTCAACACTTATATAATAGCCAGTCATCAATTGGAAGCGGGCAAGATGGTGATTAATTGCGATTGGTCCAAACCTTCGACCAGCGGCTTCTTGCGACCTGCCCAGAATGCCCATACATACCAAGACCTTGTTCACACAGCGAATAAAGGCCGGGTGGAAGGGGGCAGTCAGCTGGCTGCTTCTTGGCCACGCCCCCCTGCTTATAGATACGAGATACTTGATCTAAATTCTCAAATAGGAAATTGCATACCATTAGCCGATATACGTATAGGAACATGGGTACATGATATTGAATGTAATCCAGGTCAAGGCGCAAAGCTGGCTCGAGCCGCAGGAACTTTTGCTAAAATAATGAAGGAACCAGCACCACAATGTCTTGTGCGGCTACCCTCGGGTGTTGAAAAACTCGTTGATTCCCGATGCCGAGCTACTATTGGTATAGTTTCCAATCCCAACCATGGTGCACGTAAGCTTAGAAAAGCTGGACAAAACCGGTGGTTAGGCAGACGCCCCATTGTTCGTGGTGTTGCAATGAATCCAGTGGATCATCCTCATGGAGGAGGTGAGGGGCGCACGAAAGGAGGTAGACCTTCGGTGTCACCTTGGGGGAAGCCCACCAAAGCTGGATTTCGGGCGGGGGTGGGGAAACGCAGAAATTAGTTCATGCCACGACGATCTATATGGAAGGGCAGTTTTTTTTATGCATTCCTGTTGAGAATGCAGAATAAAAGAGATCTGATTTTGAACAGGAAACTTTGGTCACGTAGATCTTCTATTTCGCCGGAATTCGTTGATTGCTCCGTACGAATTTACAATGGAAAAACTCCTGTTCGTTGTAAGATCACTGAAGGAAAGGTTGGTCATAAATTTGGAGAGTTTGCTTCTACACGGAAACGAAGACCTTCGAGAAAAAAGATTGGACCGGGAAAAAAAAGGGGGGAAAAAGTAAAGTCTAAGCGCATATGGCACGAAAAGGAAATCCGATTTCGGTAAGACTTGATCTGAATCGTAGTTCAGATCCAAGTCGGTTCAGTGAGGGCGACCGCTAAAGTCACCGAATGGGTCAGTCTTTTCCTTCAGTTTGTCCCATATTTATATTTATAAAAAGGCGTGGGAGGACGTTGCAGATGTCCGGGACGGACACGACTTCTTCTAACGCTAGAAGACCACAGGAAGACACCCGGGACCAGAGCATGTCGTGAAAGAAGCACACTGGGCGGGCGTGCTTCGACCGTGTCTCCGGGGCACAGTTGAATGTAGATATCATGAACGCGAGGTGCAGGATACCAGGCCGAGAAACCCGGGCAACCACTCCCCTATGTGCCGATCGCTAGCGCATCCAGGGCCCCGGCGCCCGGCTCAGCTGGAGAGGCCTAGCCTGATCTGAGAAGTGCAAATTCGGTTCGGATAGACTTAATTTCCAGAACGCCGCCGCCCCTGGAATCAATAAGAAAACAAGTGCTAAGTTTCAGATCAGTGAATAAACCGAAACGAAAGAAGAGACGTTTCTCGCTCGGCGCCTAAAGCGCACTATGCTCCGCTTCAACAAATGAGAGTTTTCGGTGGAACCGGTGAACCACGCGAGCTGGTTAGATGCGTGGGACAGAGGGCTCGTAGTACCTGCTAGCGCAGCTATGCAGTGGAAGGGAAGGAGCCTAAATCGACCCCCTTCTTTCTTTTTATTCAAAGACACAAAAGCAGTAAGAAAAGATTGGACTCTCGGATGAGACTAAGCAGCTACCGACCGTTCCGACGCGCCCCTGACCTATCTTGATTAAGACCGAAAACCCTATCTAATCTAAAGTGGAGCCTAGTTTAAGCTGTCATTAAAATAATAAAATAAATAAATAAAAAGAAGAACCACTAGTAGGGATATGGATGGACTCTCGCTCAGTAAAGAGAGTTGTAGATTCGTAGAACAGGAGAAGAGTACGCGCGCTAGCGCGCTACAACTAGCAGCCAGCTCCGAAAACGATGATCAAGTCGCGCTACAACTCAATATTATTAAATCGCTTCGCCCTTTTATTTTAGGGAGAAAGATAGTTATTTACTACTACTACTAACTAAGATAATAAAGAACTACTCTAATAAAGCCCTTACGGGAGAGAGTCTCACCTGCGCCTTGACCTATAAGTAAGGGGGCCCGACGGAACTACATGAAACTTCCGTTCGGAACTCCACCTATCAAACAAGCAAACAAGCAACGGACGAGCGCACTAGCGCGAAAGCCGTAAGGCGTTAGCAACGCGCATCCGTTTTCTTGCTGCGCTTGCGCTTGTTTGTAGAGTGATATACTATATAAGCCCTTGATTCCCGTAAGGCGTTAAAACTATTAGTTAGTAACTAATAGTTGTTTGTTTGTTGAAAAAGTGTGCTAACGCAACTCGATCAATTTCCTGGGATTCCCGTAATGCGTTTTCTTGCTAAGTATGCTTTTTCTCAAGTAGTGTAGTCACTTGACTAAGCCCCGTTTGCAGGCTAGCGCGCAACAACTAGCACTTTGAAACCGTTGCTTGCTGCTTGCTGCTTGCTGCATGGATTCTTTAGATCTAAAGAATCCATGCTTCCCCCGGAGCGAGACTCTATCCATATCTAAAAATGGAAGAACGAGCTAGGCGGCCGGCGGGCAAAGAAAGGGGGCGGGCGGGGCCTTGGCGAGACGTTATTCTTTCGAAGCGTTTTGCCAAGAGAGCGAGGGCGCCCTTCTGGGGTGGGAGCGTTTCCTTTCAAATGACAACTGCCTCTTCCTGCTGCGGGGGCGTTGCACGAAACCAAACCGCCCCCCGCCCGATCAAGTACCAGTTGCTTCGCTGGTAGGCCCACTTAGGTTAGGGGGGCATTGTCCCTCAGTTCTTACCAACCTCCGGTGTGTAATCGACATGTTGCTAGCTTATTATCGGTCGAATAAGAATCATGGATTCCCTCTGCTGTCCATTTCTTATTCATTCAGGGCGCTCGGCCGGTGCTCCTTTCTCAAACCAGAACAACTCTGAACGTTAGGGAAGATAAGGGAAGACCACCTGAGCGAACCGACCGAGGGGACTTGACTTATCCGAACCGAACGTTAGCGGCAAGCCGCTAACGCCTATCACGAGCAGCGTCGCTGCTTGATCGGCGGGGAGGAGCATCTCAAAGTATGGGGCAAAGGATCAAGCGCTTTGACTTTGTCCCCCGGGATCCACCACAGGTTGGGTTTGAGAGCCGTGTGATGGGTGACTATCCAGCACGGTTCGGAGAGCACTTGTAGTCTGCGCTGGTGAATGGAAGCCCCCCTATCAAGCAAGAAAGAAGCGGCTCTTCCCACGGCGGAGTCACCATTGACTCTATTTATTATTATGGTAAATCAGTGTATCAAGATGTCAATCTGAGATCTTTTTTCGGTTCGATACGTCCACCTACGAGACTCACCTTTGGCTTTCGTCTCGGTAGGTGTATTATTCTACATTTTCCCAAAAGAACATTCATTCATTTCTTTCTTCCCCGTCGACCACGACGACGACGACGACGACGACTGAAACGACGCTACAAATCCAGACCCGGAAAGGAGAAGGGCCGGCGGTGGGCATTTGGTAAAGTCGGGCCGATCGGGTGTCTTCATTCAAGCGACGGTACAGAAGAAGAACGAAACGAAGTGAGAGGCCGGGGGGCAGGGAAAAGAGTCGAGTCGATCAGGCTCGACGACCGGGAGAAGCAAAACGAAATCCGGATTTGGCCGAAAAAGAAGCAACGCTATGGATACCATGACCGATCACCATCGAGAAAGAAGAATCTTTCTAAATCACTTCGGGTCAGCGGGGCTTTCAAGCATCCGAAATACGCCGGGGTTGTAAATGACATAGCGTTCCTGATAGAAAATGACGACTCCTTCAGAAAAACGAAGTTATTCAAGTTATTTTTCCAAAAGAAGTCCCGCTCCGACGGCCCAACGAGTCATCTACTAAAAAGGACCCTCCCTGCAGTGCGCCCCTCCTTGAATTATTCGGTCATGCAATACTTATTGAATACAAAGAACAAAATGCATTTCGACCCCGTCGTAGTTCTCAATCATTTCGTGGCACCGGGCGTGGCTGAACCATCTACGATGGGGGGAGCGAATGAACAGGGAAGAAGCTTAGATAAGAGAATACGTTCTCGCATCGCTTTTTTTGTAGAAAGCTCGACCAGCGATAAAAAGTTTTTGGCCGAAGCCAAAAAGAGGTTGACCCACTTCATTCGCTTGGCGAATGATCTTCGCTTCGCGGGAACAACAAAAACCACCATCTCGCTCTTTCCTTTCTTCGGTGCTACCTTTTTCTTTCCAAGGGATGGGGTGTATAATAACCTTTTTTTTGAGGATGCCCGGGAACAACTCCTAGGTCAATTAAGGATCCAATGTTGGAACCTCATGGATAAGGAGAAGGTAATGGAATTGATAGAGAAATTAATAGACCTAGGTGGGATAGGAGAATGGATAAAGGGAATAGAGATGATGATAGAGATCATACTGAGAAAGAGAAGAATTCCGTACGGGTACAACTATTATTTGAACGAAGTTAAAAAAATGCGATCTTTGTTGTCTAATAGAACAAACACTAATACCTTAATTGAGTCGGTCAAGATCAAATCTGTTTATCAAAGTGCTTCTCCGATTGCTCAAGACATCTCTTTTCAACCGAGGAACAAAACAAGATCATTTCGTTCCATTTTTAGTAAAATAGTGAAGAATATAAAATTAGTAATGCCCAAAGGGGTTTCGGGGATCCGTATTTGTTGTTCAGGTCGATCAAAAGGTGCAGAAATTGCTAGAACTGAATGCGGAAAGTATGGAAAAACATCTCGTAATGTATTTAACCAGAAAATCGATTATGCTCCTGCGGAAGTTTCTACTCGTTACGGAATCTTAGGTGTCAAAGTGCGGATCTCATATAGTAAAAAAAATAAGGGACGTGCTATATCCGAAACGTACGAAATATAGTAAATATCGTAAAGGCAGATGTAGTAGGGGTCGCGAACCGGACGGTACACAACTTGGTTTTGGAAGATATGGCACTCAAAGTTGTAGAGCTGGTCGTCTTTCATATCGAGCCATTGAAGCAGCGCGTCGGGCTACAATCGGACAATTCCATCGTGCTATGAGCGGACAATTCCGAAGAAATGGTAAGATATGGGTAAGAGTTCTCGCAGATCTCCCTATTACCGGGAAACCTACAGAAGTGAGAATGGGAAGAGGAAAAGGAAATCCTACGGGTTGGATTGCTCGTGTGTCCACGGGACAAATCCCATTTGAAATGGATGGTGTGAGTTTGTCAAATGCTCGACAAGCCGCTACATTAGCGGCGCATAAACCATGTTCGTCAACCAAGTTTGTTCAGTGGTCGTAACGTAATTGGTTAGTGGGTAAAAACCGGGCCGGGACTCAAAATCATTAGGCTCAGTGTTTGTTGTGTTTGTTCCTGAACGACGGAAGTGGAAAGACACTAAGGGAGAGGGATATACTCCTTTATTTTTGTAATCGCCGAAATTGTACGCTTGTTCCAGGCGTACGACCCGGATACAGGACTTTTTTCTTATTCCGGCCCGGTTTGGAAAGTGATAGTAGTAAGAATAAGAAAGAGAAGAGCTAAGATTCAGGAAAGGATGACCCTCAGGTATTAGTTCCATTTTTAAAATGGGAGTCGTTTTTTTTCTCCCCGGCCCCCGGCCTCGTCGTGATTGCCTTCCTTTAGCCGCCCAGCAGAACAAGCGCCCCTTCGGATCATCTGTTCAATGTTGAATGATGAGGAAAGAAAGGAGTTTCTCTCCGGGAAGGGAAGCTTTATGGGAGAAAGGTAGAAAGCGGCACTAGGCCCACTAAAGCCCAAATAGGGAATCCTGCCAGGGTCTTCGAATCCAAGCCAAGGCAGACATGTAAGTCACAGTCATGGACTTACTCGTCAAATCTCAGGAATGGTCGAGTACCACCAGCTAACTAGGCGTCATGCAGGATGTCTTACAGTAATAATAGGCAGAGTAAGGCTTGCCTTTTCTTCCGTATTTGGTTACACACCCACCCCCCGTCAGGAGCTAGCAGCTCGCGCTTCCTGTGGTTGTTAATGGGGATTCCCTCAGCTTGACGGACCCAGTCACTCCTCCTTCGGCTACCCCTCAGAGTCTTTGGAACCTTCCCCGCTCTTTGGCCTGGTTTTCACCTTACTTAGCTGGGCTTGAAAAGGAGAGCCCTTCTCCTACTTACGCTACTGAGCGGGTGGTTCGAAGTAAGAAGAAAGATGACGAGCAAGCACTTGACACGACCACATTCTTGAAAGAGGAATGGGCCATAGTCGCTTGAGTCATGAGAAAAGCGATGAATAAGAAGATGATCCAATATTCCCAGGAAGAAGAAAGAAAAAGCCTATTCAACAAGAAGAAGAAAGGGGAAATCGAATGTGAGAGCTGACCTAAATAGAATGACCTGGCCTATAGTCAGAGGCTAGGGAAAAAAGCGGCTAGGCTGACCTCCGAAGGTGGCGCTATGACCGATGGTGGAAGCATCTCCCGCAGAGCGACTCGGTCCAGCAAGGGCGAGCGTCAGCGTAGGACGCCAGTAATAGTAAGCTAGGCAGAACTAGGCTATGCTCGACCATAGAAAGGCTCGGGCCGATATCGATCGGAGTGATCTGGCCAATCTCCCGGTGAGGGAAGATACCCATTTTCCGCGGAAAGAGAGAGCGCCAGCTGATAACCGAGAGTGGGATAAACTAGGCAAGACTAGAACTTGCCGGAGCTGCTTACGATTCATGTCACTATTAAAATTGCTCCTAGCATGGCCGCTACTGATCTGGTTCTAAAGAAAAGTGGAGCAAACATTTCAAGCTGACCCGGGCCCTCGTTTCGAAAGATGGGAAAGAAAGGGATTGAGATGGCACTTCCTTCTTCTCGCTCGGATTTGACTTGACTTGCTGGGTCCCTTCCTCTGAGAACCCAGGCGGAGGAATCGCATTCAATAGATCCGGTTGGCTTAGCAGCGGCTACGAGACCAGGAAAGGTTGTAAAAGATTGGTTCGGTCCTTTTTTCCTGCCTCTTGACGCCGAGTAGATGGCTTCGACCCCGGCCTTCTTAAGAATAATATCATTCCTTACCCGATCCTAGCCCACCAACCGACCTCTATCAGCAAGTATCTGAACCAGGGCATAAGCCTAGGCTAGTAGGCCAATCAACAGGCAGAAAATCTGACGTTTTGTTGGTCGAATAGCCTGTTTCCAGCACTAATTCCTACGCTTGATCGGTCGAATAGTCGAAAAGCTTGCTAAACGCGCCTTAAACGCCGCGCTATCGCGCTTCTCGAGCATATCTCAGGGATTGATTGTTAGCTCCGCCCTTGCCCTTGTTTCAAAGCTAGAAAAAAGCTCTTCTATTGCTCTTCTCGCCATCTCAATCTTCAAGCTCGGAAAGCTTCACCTTGAACTTCGATAGAGACAGCACACAAGCCTAAAGCAGCTCTATCAGATACCAGCCAGCCCAGAAAAGGATTTATCCTCAAAGAAGGCTTTTGTTAGCTCGCCAAAGCACGAACCAACCGATCCAGCTCTCACGTAAACTACAGCAGTGGGGCACAGTTAGCCCAATTCCCCGATCTTATTCCAATGCCGGGGAAGAAGATCGGGTGGTTGAAGCACACCTAGCTCAGCCATATGAGTCCTTTCAGGCTCACATACCACCAACTCTCAATCGAAACTTCATTTCTATACTCGGCTCGAGCAAAGATCAAAACATTTCCTTTGGGCAAGGTCTCAGATCTAGAGAGTCAAAGACTCGAAGCTTCCCAGCAGGCAGCAAGATGTGCTTCACGTGAAAGAATTGAGCGGGGAACTTCTTTCCGTTGTAGACCGACATTTCTAGTCTTCTGATTCAGCAATTTCTAGTCCTCATCTATCAGGTCTTTCATCTTGACTCCTCCGGCCTATTTCTTACTATTTGAAGCGAAATAATCTTGCCGTAGCTGCTTTCTTTTGCCTAAGGAGAGCCAACCTAAGACTAAAGCTTTGAAACCAACCGACCATACTACTCACAACAGACAACCAGAGAGAAAGAAAGCACTCAACGGGACACCAAGAGAGAGGTGCGTGACTAAACACAAAGCCAATGAGAGGCTTTAAGCATCATTCAGATCAAAAACTCCGGTCGAAACCACAAACAAAGCAGCACCTCAAACTTACTTACTCATGGCAACCTTCCGCCAAAGCCAAAGCGGCACAGTAGCAGTATGGCGCGAAGAGCTCGTTGCGCGCCTCCTTCCCCGGTGGAATTGAAAAAACAAAATTCCTCGCTATCTACGCCTGTGACATATTGCTTCTCAAGATCAAGTTGCTGATATCATGTTTCTAAGTGATGTGGGGGGTCTTTTTTTCGAGATCAGTTCGAATCATTCCGTAGCGCACTGCCCGTGTTCCCTCGTGCTTTGACTCTCTTCCATCTCTTACTTCTCTTTCAGACCCTCCCGCTCTAGCTTTGCTAGGTAGGCGGTACTGGAAACAAAGCTTCTTCCCTTTGTAGGAGGAGTTCAACCCGCTGCTTGTGGTCGATCGCCTTCTTACAAGCAAGTTCCACTGATATGAGAAATGCCCACCTGAGCGCACAGACCCCAGCACCTTGTATAGGTTGGGGAATCGTACTTTTCATTCAACCTGGCGAGATCAATCCCATAAGGTGGTGCGTGCAGGCGAGGGAGAGTCTTGTCTGGCTCCGGCTGGCTCCCATCATTTCGGGCTAGGTCGGCAATTCATGCTTTTGCTTTGTTTGTCTTCCTATTGGTCGAGTCGGCCTCGGGTCGTACTTCTCGGTGCCGCCGCCGATTGTTCTTCTCTCAGATGGGGAAGAGCTGTTGACTTTGAACCCGTTTCAACAGTTAGCTTGGAGTAAGATGCCACCATAGCTTATGCGTATCAAACTGCTGCCGTTGATGCGTCAATTGAATATGACAGTCCAGTCTCTTCTGTGATCTCATTCCCAGTCCAAGCTCTTACGAAATGAACGAAGAGGAGACCCCTTTCGTAAGAAGTTGAAAGACAAGTGCCCTCGGATGATCGTACATTATCGTAAAGTAGACAGATAACAGGGAAATAGCGGAATGAGATCCGGCACACTAAGATGAAAAAGGGGGGTTCGTGCGTTGCAAGTGCTTCCTCATATTCTTTTTGGCTAAGAAGAAGAAAAAACCTTAAAAAGAGAAAAAGAACGATTCATTGCTAGCCTTTGGGCTTTTAGTGAAGACTTATTTTCTTCCTATCCCATCTGGGAGTGGGAAACAAACACAAGTAGGATTTGGACATAGATCCACACTCCCAGTCATCCTGCTTACAGGAAAAGAAGGAGTTGCAAAGTTCAGCCTTTGGCTTAGAGAGCTGGCAGAAGGCAGTTTTTGGATCGAGAACCACTGAAACAAGGATTGTATCGAAAGCGAGTTCAGTGACCAAGAATACGAGACGTCTAAGCAGGGGCGGGTCCCAGCTGAATCATCTAGTTTTTTTCATTGCGAGTGTAGGATTAATCAAGCCAACACGGGCGAGTGGAGTATACGGAACGAACGAGCCGAGACTAAGGTGAGGTGACCCGGGCCTATAAGCCATGAAAGAAAGTGCTTACGCAGCTAGCCAAGGTGTTGATTGACTATAAGGAATAAAGAGTGGAGTATAAAGCCTTGTCTTCCCTCCTACTGAGATGAGTCATTCCCTTGACGGGGTGAAGGAGGAGCACGTAAAAGCCTCGGGTTAAGGCCAATGAGGGACTTCGAGAACCTACCTAGGAGGATGTTCAGAATCGGGCAACCAAGGCGAATGTTTCGTTCATTCGGGCACTGATGGGTATGGAGTAACCTTATTTAGGTATAAGCTAACATATGGGAATGAGAAAGATGGTGAAGGCCAAAGAAAGGGCAAAGAGAAGAAGGTTGACGCTCAAACCCTCGGGATAAGACTTTGAGAAAAGAGAGGTGCCAGAATATCCTGCACCCAGATTCAGTGCTAGGCTAAGAATGGCCGTCGACAACACAAGACGACGAGAGCAGTGAAACCACTCTCGACAACATTACCCTAGCTCAAAATCTTTTGCCTACAAGGAAGTGTCTCCCGAGCTCGCCCCCCCATCTGAAGTAAGAGTAAGCATTTGGGGATTCTGCGGCCAACCAGGAGGTGCTAGATGAAAGGCCCACCCAAAAGGGTGCAGAAGAAAGAGGAGAGGCTAAAGAAAGGGTCTTCTTAAGAGCTGAGGAGTTTGGCATCTAAGTTCATTGAAAGATGGTTCGAAGCAGGTTTGGAAAGGAATCTTGGATCCACAAGCATAGCAGTAGAAGATGGGTACCTCAGAGAAATGGGAAACTCAACACCATCAGTAACACTCGAAGTTGGCGATAGGCCTCAGAGAACTAACTGGGAATAGGCCGAAAAGACCATCAAGGTGGGATTCGGATGCTATCAAAGAGACCGAACCTTACGAATAAGAAGGTGCTCCAATAGCAAGCATTGGCTCCTAGCCTCAGCTACCAACATCAATTGATTGAAAGGAAGTGGAAGCAAGAGCATCAACTTGATAATGGCTAGAAAGAATGCGCTTTCGAGCCTTGGCTTCCTACCGCTCTTGACAACCTAAGAGGGAGTCTCCGGCTCCTCAATCACAGATGTAGGAGAGGAATACCGCTCATTCAATGAGAGACTGGGAATTCACCGATGAGAGAATAGACTAATTATGATTGAAAAAGTGGCGATACGCCGCATCATCAAATGAGTAGAATCGACTAATTACGAAACAAATACTGTAGTGTAGATTCACCGAAGAAAGCAAATCCAGGACTGGTAGAAAAGAAGCTCGGAACTCACTTCAGTTGGCATGCCTTACCCTATTCCCTGGTAAACTACCCACTCTCTGATAAACAAACTAAACTATTCGTCGAAGATAGTCAATCAAAGAATACGCTAATAAGGAAGGGGATAGAAGAAGCAAAAACAGCACATTCATAGATTGAAGCAGGGTTCAAAGCGGACACTTAAGTTACCAATGCATAGGAAGAGAGCCGAGATCCTTTACCAAGAAGATACAAAGGGTTCCAAACCAGCAACAAGCTTACACAAATCAGTACTAATTAGCAATGAGCACAAATACTACCAATTCACCAAACAATACTGTCCCATCGACGAGGAGAGATGGGAACTCGCCGATAAGAACAACAAGCTAGAGCTAGCAAGCTAAACCACTATTACAGACGCCGGAGACGAGACTGAGCTTCATCTGGACTTATTCCCATTGAAATTCTTTCCTCTCTCAAGTCAAGCTACCATCCGATTTCAAACCGTGAGTACTCCGTTTCACTCTCATTCCGCCTTCGACTGAGCTTTCGGGTTCCTCTTTGCCCACGGATTGCCATTTAGATTATGCCATTTTTACGGTCTTTCATGCCCGGGAAAATGAACAGTTGCACTTTTCTGTCATATTGGATATATTAAAAAACTCTCCTCTTTGTCTACGCTCGTTCCTGCCTTATGTGAAGCTCCCCCTGTTCTCCAGAACAGCCTTGTGAACGAGAGATGATCTAAACGACCTCGCATTGCCGGTCGACACATCCCGCACGCAATGTGAACTGGGATATCAGCGGTCAACACTAATAGTTACGAAGCCGTCTCACAGGGTCTCGATAGCAAGGTTCTTCAAGAACAAAAGGATGGCTTCGAGAACAGATATCGAATAGATAGAATTCGACATTTATATTATAAGTTATTAGTTGGTATAGAATCTTTGTGGATTATACTGGTAGAGAATCATTGTTAGTTTAGTGGGCAAGCCGATTCCATCCGGCGAGATAGTGATCTATCCTCAACTTGTATATTCTAAGTAAATACTTGGTCGGTCGATACGATACTATTTCTGAGTTCAGTGGGAAGAAGCTAGTGCAATTCAATCCATCCGGCTTGCACGGCTTAGGGAAGGAAGTAAGTAGCAAACCCAGCCCCTTTTCTTTTATTTTAGACTTTGCTTTTGCTCTTGATTACAGCAACTATACGACATGTTATTATATTTTTATATTGATCTTAATTGGATTGGGGGATAGAGTTTGCAAGGCTCATGGCAGGTTCGATCCCTGTCTATCCCATTGAAGTGAAAGTAGTCAAGTTGACTCTAATCGCGTACGCCGAGCTTCGATGGATTGTTGTGTTAAGTCGCTCTTGTGAGAGATAGGGATAACAGAGACAAGGAACCACCGCCCCTTCGGGTAGGGCATAGGTGGCTACGTCGGAAAAACCCTGGATCTACAAGACTGACTTCACGCTCTCTAGAAGCTCACTGCAGAGGAAGGTGCGGTAGAGAACCTGTCCGCTTCGCTGCTGTTGAGAGAGACTATCCGGCCGGAACTTCTGAGAACATCTCCTCGATTGGATGAGTACAGAAGGAACTGACTCGACAGTGGAGGGAAGGCACTAGCCGGTGCTAGGGCCGACCGTAACGGATCTATTACATCTCGGTCTTCATGTCCGATGTCAGCAATAGCTTCCATCTGACTTCCTGGACTGAACGAGCGGTAGCGATTGCAGTGAACGAGCGGTAGCGATCTAGGCACCCGCTGCTGTTGAGAGAGAATGTCCGGCCGGAGAGTCTCTGTCTACCGCAGCGCACAGTTAGCCGCCCTTCTCTATTCTTGTCTTTCAGCTGCTTAGAGGTTAGCTTTGTTATTGCGTATGAGATGATCGAAAGCACTTTAAGTTGTGTTATCCTTAGTAGCAAACCCACTCGGAACCACTGGTTTAAGGGAATCTTAACCACTCTTTGAAGGGAACCATCGAACCGGTTCTGCCTTGACCATGTTCCGTAGCTGCAAACTTATAGTAGAGCTACCTGAAAGGATAGCGATAGCATCTCTTTAGCAAAGCCCCTCTAAGGCTAAAGAAAGGCCTTTTATCGCACGTTTTCAGTGTTGTATAGGTTAGGTGCACAGTTAAAGAAGCTTTCAGTAGACTACACTTTCTGCGAGGTTTTGAGCCTCGACCGACATAGAACTGACAAGTTATGTTGCCATGTGAAATAGACACTCCAGCAGGAGAGTGGACTACTCCACCGATCAATCCAAAGCAAAGGTCGGGACGATGTAACACATAGCAACAACACAAATGAGAGGAGTAGGGTGAACGGAACTGAACCAGAGCCCGATCACAGAACTCTAAAGACAATAACGAAACCTTAGCTATGCAGCGGAAAAGGAAGGGCAGTAAAGTCTCATCCTCGTGATTAGTGGACCCCCCATGCCAATCATCACTAACCGCCTTAGTGCAAAGGATCAAGACAATCACCAACTCCTCTCTTAGCGGACACGGGAACGGGAACGTATACTCGCTTGGATGCTCTTGCTTGTAGAATGCACGCGGGAGAAGCCAGAGGCCACGCCACGCATACGACCGATCCTCCTATCCTATCCCTCCTAGGTCACCGAAGCCAGGGCTCCGCCTCGGGATAAGGATCGAGGCTATGGATAAGGCCACACCAACCCTTGCAACTCCGGATCGATAAGATACCTAGTTTTCAGTCTTCGGGACGGGCTCCGAAGGCATTTTCATACGCCGGGTGAATCATCCACATCGGTAGCCCAACAAGCAACGGCGGCATTACGTAAAGGGCGAAAGCCGTAAGGCTAACGCCTTTATTACCGTAAGGCTCTTGCTGGATCGGGAGACTCTCCGGGAAAGGCTCAAGGACCGGATCGGTAACGGCTCTGGAACTGGTAACAGTATCAGGGCGCTGGAGCACAATCTCTTGAAGGTTATCCGGGACCGGCTCAGTCAATATATCAGTACAGGGATACCGACTGGCTAGGGTACTGGCCAAACCAACCCCCAATGAATAGTTTCTCCCGGCCTTGCTCTGGTCACTTATCGGGACCCCCGGTTCTGTAGGGTTTCAATATGGCCACCTGAACGGGCTCTGTCCAAAAGAAAGGCCACCAGGAAGTAGTCAAGCACGGACCACTCCAGGACCCCGATCTGCAACCTGGAGATGCTTCAACCGGGCTATGTTGGTCAAGTCAATTGGTCTGGACCTGCTATGCTCACAGGTGTTCCTTTCCTCCCGGCCTTCTGGACCGGAAGTCTCTTCCACAGTAAGTACCCAGCCAAGCTTTCGATCCGAGGCGCAACCATGGAAAACGGTCAAAGGTACAATTGCAATTCATAATTTGATCTTTCTTTCGTCGAAGGCCCTTGTCTATTGTGAGTGATCGAGACCCAGGGGAAGTTTTTGACAGATTAGACTCTGGGGCTCGAAACTAAACTTCTCCACGGCCCCTCATCCGCAGACAGACGGCCGGATAAACGCGTTGCTAGACTAGAGGAGTACCAAATAAACTTCGTGAGTGCTAACCAAAAGAATTTAATAGAGCTGTTGGACGTAGCAAAATTTAGCTATAACTTGCAGAAAAGCTCTGCATCCGCCCGTTTGAGCTAGCAATTGGCCAACAACCTTTTGTTCCCCACACGGTTGTAACCGGCTACACTGGTAGAAGTCCCTCTGCCTATAAGTTTGCTAAAGACTGGCACGAACAAACTGAAATTGCAAAAGTTAGAGAAGGCAGCCAAGAGAATGAAAAAGTGGGCAGACAGGGATAGAAGGCCTGCCCACTTCAAGATTGGTTAAGTAGTCCTTGTCAAGCTTCAGCCAAACCTGTGTTGAGTCTATCGCAAGGTGCATAAAGAGCTCATACTGACTTATGATGGGCCCTTCCCCCACTTATACGGTCGACGTCCTCGTCGACTTCTTCGCCAAGTACTCTTCAATCCTGTCTGCGCTCTCTTGTAACAAGTTCCTGGCGAGTTCCCCGCTGGTTTCAGCTTCAGATAGGCCCCTCCACCGCACTAAGTATTCTCGTTCCTTCGGGTTGTCACTTGCACGTCGATCCGCGAGAATAGCTTCAACGGCTCTTGCAGGCACTGCTTGCGGCATCAGCATTGGTCTTCTTGGCACGTTCCGAGTTGGGTCTTACGGGTCTGCATGATATGGCTTTAGGCAACTTGCATGGAAGACCGGATGATTTCGGTAATAAGACTTTGGCAACCCGAGTTTATAGGAGACCTTCCCAATGCGAGCAACGATAGGGAATGGTCCTTCGTTCTTTCGAACTAATCCTTTGTGAATGCGACGAAATAACTTGAGTTGCTCAGGCTTCAAACGTACTAGCACCATGTCTCCCACTTGAAACTTGTCTGGGTTCCTCTTCTGATCGGCCCATTTCTTCATTCTTCAAGATGCCTTCTCAACATATGCTCGTGCCATCTCTGTGTTGCCAATCCTTGGCAAATTGATATGCTTTGGGGCTACTTCCTTTATACCAAGCAAGAACCGTCTGGGGTGTAAGCGGTTGTTGGCCTGTTACCAGCTCGAAAGAGCTCTTGTTGGATGAAGAGCTCCTTTGTAGGTTTAAGCAGAACTGAGCAATATCTAAGAGATCCACCCAGTCCACTAGGGGAAAAAGGGCCAAGCGGCAATTGAAGTGAGTGAGGTAATGCCCAATTCACAAGCAAAAGGGAGGGCTCGACTTTAATTAATTCACTGGATGGCCAACTGACTACTCGCATGTATGCATGGAAAACAGAGACATTTAGATCTCCCTCCAGATCTCTCCTCGCAAAGCCTTTAGGTACACCTAATTATCAAATGCTAATTTTACCTGATCTAATTACCCCTCATTTGGCCAGGGCCATATACTCCTTGTGATCCTGTGCCTAACTAACCTGTTGTTCGCAAGCATCGATTTATGTATCCCAATCCTACTGAAATTGAAAGACCAAAATCCCATTGGTGTCAAAGAGTCACTCGATCATCCATAAGGAAACAGCAGAGGTAAGACGTTAGGGAGCTAATTCTTCTCGTTAGTGAAGTTGAATAGATTAACGCCTGCCCAGGCTTACTAGAACCACCCAACCCACGGTAATATTTAGCCCACCTAGACCTTGAATCCCGGCGGAATGAAGCCCTCCTATTCATCACTATGTTCAATCCGCCACCTTTTTCAAGGACTTATCCAACTAGAACTGAATGAAGGGGCCGTCCCTTGAGTTCAGTACGTTTCACCCGTCGCTCCTACCTTACCTCGGGTGGGTTGGGCTTAATAAGGGTGTTTGCATCTTCTGCGCTTTAAAGTGAGGCAAGCGAGGAGAGGTTCTCTGGTTGGGCCTTGAGATGAGTGGGCGGGAATGGTTCATATCTTTCTTTCGATCTGCTTTCAATCAATTGGAGGCTTTCGATGTTACAAGGGATATTCACTTTTTCGGGGTTGGCCAAAAAAATGAGTGGGAATGAGCGAGATTGGTTTTTTCGCTTCTATTTTAAGCCTTCAATAGATAATTTTCTTGACGATGACCTGGATCTCCCTTCTGATTATTCCCACCAAAAAGTGGTACATACATATATAATAGACTACTTTTGACTCCCCCATTGAGAAAGAAATTACGGGGGAAGCAGGAGCAATAATCCCCTGGCTAAAGTTCCCATCTATCGGGAGCAAGCCTATGGATTGATTTCCTCGTCCCAACCTGATTATTCCGCCCATTGTTGCGGAGAGACTTTGGGCCATGTGGGAGCGAATTAGCGGAACTAGCGACTAGTACGGAATGTGATCTTTATCCGTCCCATTAGCCTTTTCCGGGCTGAACGACGCTGAAAGCGCTTACTGGACTGCGAAGCCGGGCTCGAACCGGATCCCCGCCCATCCGGGTAGGAGTATTTGGGATAGATAAAGGGCCTTCTCTTCTTCAATATATCGAATTGATCCTGGAATTGAATCAACTGCTTGGAGTTTGCCGTCTCTCTCGTCTCCTACATAGCTAGGGTCATTAACCACGGCAACCAACTCGCGTTTTCATTATTGATTCATTGAATTGGTCGCCATCTCCCCCAGCAAGAGCATTACGGGAATAAAGGGCTAACGCCTTACGGCTTTCGCCCTTTATTGTCGTAATGCCGCCGTTGCTTGTTGGAAGAGTCCGGTTTCTTGCTTTAGCCATGAACTGGGGGCGGTTGTTTGTAGGGTTCCACTGAGTCACTAGATGGCCTGTCAGAGGCAGGGTTACTTTAGCGTGGTTTACTTAGAGATTGACTTCAAGGCTCTCGTTTGAAAGGGTGGCGAGGTCAAAGGTCCACCTCCTATAGCATTAGGGGCTTACTTAGATCGGTCCTGGTAGAATGGCTGCAGTTCGAGTCGAGGTAGGTGGGACCTTGCCGTTCATTCGCCTTGTGTTCTCATGCTTGGATCACTCAATCAATCTAAAGCCATCGATGGAAGGAACGGATAGAAGAGAAAGAAGGGGGGGACAGCTGATAAGGCTGATGATCGATGAACCCATTGACTCCACTGACCGGGGCGCTGCGGATGTGGCTAAACATTTGATAGACTCGCATCGAAGGAAGATTGATTGCTTTAGTTCGATGGGAGGCATCCCAACCTAGGTCAACTTTATGGGTACGTCTTTCATCCAACCGCCAGTGGAGAGCAAGTGCCCCACCCGAGTCTCCAGCGAGAATCGTTTTATATATATATAATTGATCGAAACCTAAAGCCAAGTGCATCGATCGGTTTCCTTGCGTTGGGAGGGAGATTGAATGAACGCTTGAAAGCTAGCGGGGACTCTGAGAGAAGAGAGCCAGGGATATCCAACCCAGGAATCGCACGCAGGCTTCCCGCCCCCCTTTCTCTGACGAGGGTTTGCTCACGAGAGATCGAATGCTTCCAAAGCAGGGAAAAGAAGATAGGAAGATTAGATGGAAGATCGAGGGTGGGATCCGAAGGCCCCATCTACATATATACGCACTGGTACCACCATGAAGACTGTTCCCACTGGGTGAAGAATCAGATTTATGACTATGGATAAGAAGATCCAATCCAATTGATTGATGGAAGTCGACGATCAGGTAGCCTCATCCCATTCTTTAAAGCAGTAGCGAACAAAGGACTACTGAGAGAGAAGGTCTATCTGTCAACCAACACCCGGCGCTTTCATTGGAGCTCTCCCACCTGCCAGTTGAGGGCGATGGAATGGATAATGAAAAAGAGTCTTAGGGAAGGGCTCAAGAGACTCATCTGCGATAACAGGAATCAAAATTGTTGACTCGAGTGGATAGCTTGGCTGTGAAGTTGGTTCATTCCAGTTCCGTGAAGAGAAGGCCTAGAAGACAAGCGCTTTAGTAAGATGGATGAGATGACAAGGTCGAGGGCAGGCTTTGCTCCAGTTAATCATGCCAGTAGATCCAGGTTGAGCGGGTCGAAGGGCGATTAACTCGAAGACACGGTGAGACACCCCAGCTCTTTCTTATCACCGGTCGAGAGCACGGAACTAACTCGCAACGTTGCTACCAGCGAATTAAAGGCTCCACTTCAATCCGATGCTTTCTGGATCTTCATGGTCCGCCATATTAGATACGGATTAACGCTGGGTTACCGGGTATGTCGATTCGACGAGGTTGCCATCCTCTTCTGTTAGGATGGATTTCTGATGTTAATGAAAGAACCGGTCTCGACTTTGTCGGTTTCTCTCTCGATTTCATGTGGATTGATTTCATCCCCTCGGGGTCGGATCGGAGTGGTTCGAACTGGAGTGATAAGGTTTTGGTATCGGGGAATGAGTTAGTTGGCTATCCCTGGCATCACTTGTACCATTAATTCCCCACCTCCGACATAGGCGAGGGATGGGAATTAATCAGACAGACTTAAACCACTACCCCTATGCCCCCCTATTGCATATTATTTATTTAAGTCTTATCTTAAGGTGTATAAAATATCTAATGATCATTTTTTAGCTTCGCTTGCCTCTTCTCTCCTTATGGGGCGGATGATCCTCCCGCTGCGATAGGGCGAAAGAGAATGGCAAGGGGACGGAGGCTCGATCAAATCAATTCGAATCAATACCTAAACAGGAGAAAGAGGTAGAGAACAGACTCGATGGAAGGGTGTTGAGCCATGAACCCCCGGCAAAGGCGATGAATCGAATCTTAATATCTGTCAGTTAGGGCGGAAAAACCTTTCGACTCCTTCCTCATTCCTCCACGGAGAGAGGCTCTATGAAAGAATACGGAGCAACCTTCGCCTGAGACGGGGCTTCCTTAGAGTGGACAGAGACTGATCCTAGCTTTATGACTGGGCAAGCAGCTCCTAGTAAAGAGAAAGAGATAGTTATGCCATTTTTACGACTTCGTATGATAAAGATAAGAACAAGCGTTTGAAGCTATCAAATAGGCCTTTGAAAGAATTAGCGTATATAAGAGAAAGAATGAGCGTATGCTCAGGAAGATAGAAAATGCCTATCAACTTCCCTACAAGGAATTAACCTTTCCTCTGTGGCTTTAGTTGCAAACTTGTAGTAAAGCGGAATCAAGCAGTCGGGCTATCACCTCTTCTTATTCTTAGTCGCACGGGACTTAGAGTGCTTTCAAAGTCACTATGAGAATATAAAGAGAATACTAATATGACCTCTCTCACTCTCAGGTAAGTACTTGATCGATTTAGTGATGAGAAGGTTTATATCTAATTAACATCTCCGTCCAGGTATCTTTCTCGTCCTTCACCACCGACCAGGCAAGGGCAAGGGCAAGCTAGCATATTCCAATAAATTACCCGCCCTATTTCCTCTTCCTCCTGTACATGTACTACTACTTTATTGAATAGGCTTTTGTTTTGGAAGAGTACTCACAATTCTTCCATGCTCTATCTGAGCCAGCTGGGTCAAGGGAAATCCATTAGCCTGAGTCTTTCAATCCATATGGGAAAGCACTACTTCTTCAAAGAAGAAAGGACTAGAGAGTGTCTATTCGTTGGGAATCCTATTCTATTTATTATAATAAATAGAATTATATAATATGGGAGGGCTAGCGAAATAGATCTCTTTCAGCCACGTCACCTCTAGCTCTATCCCACTAAAACCTCTTGCTTGAGTAACTGTGCCTTGATTGAAAGGATAAATACTCCAGCTTTCCAACTAGCTTCCTTCAGGCGTAGAATCCATGCCGTAATTATGCTTGCTTCTGGCTGGCTTGATCACAGACTTTATTTTGATTTATCACATGCTTTAAAACGGATTGTTTACCAGAAGAGGTTGTTCCTTTATCTTCTGATCCCAGCTGTGCTCTCCAAGTCCTCCATCTCCTGCCGCCAGTCAGGAATAGAGTGAGGCGAATTCTGTATGTGTGCTAAGTACTTCCCTTTCTATTAGTATTAGCTAGGTATATTGCTATTGAGGTATTTCCCCGAGTACCGAAACGATTGTGTAAGAGACTCGGTGCTTCTTTCTCTATGCTATCTTTTATAGGCATGCATTGGTGCATATTCCTTTGTAGGACTACTCTCCTTGGTATCAACCGCTCTTTTTCTATAACCTCTTTCTTTTGGAAGAGAATCTAATAGGTTGTACGTACCCCAACCCCAAGCTGAGCTAAAAGTATGATGAAACCAGTGGCCCTTTCTATTGTGCAAGCAAGATTAGTTGGATTAGCCCACTTTTCTGTAGGTTATATATTCACTTATGCTGCTTTCTTAATTGCCTCTACATCGGGTAAATTTGGTTCATTTTAATGTGTTGTATCCGCGATAATATCATTTCTTTCTTTCGGAGGGGTGGCCCAATCACTAATAGATCTCTCAACGAGAGCCTCATTCTGTCTAGAGGAAATTGCTTCGGTGGATCCAGTTGATTAAGTCGTTGTGTCCGTCGATACCCACCTGCTTGGAGTTAAGAAGGCACGTGCCCTCACGCAGAATATCCATACTTTTCTTTTAGTAGGGAATGAGAAGCTTGACAAGAACGCACAATTCAGACATAACATAGAAGGTTGAACACAATGCCTTAAGTGTGGGAGGGAAGCACTCTCTTTTGTTTGTCTTTTTGCCCAAGATCTCCTTCGGGAAGGAACGAAACCTTGACTAACCTTTCCCTACCCGATCAAAGCACCCTTGAAAGAACATAAAAGTTTTGTTTGCATTGGGAGCCCCTATCATATTTCAATAACTGCAGTTAGTTGTAACAAGGTCTCCCGAAATGATTTCAAGAGGCACGTACCCAGCCGTGGATTCGAACCCAACTCTTCCAGGGCTTCTTCATCTTATAAGATGACGGCAACATCCTAGATAAGATCTACGATTCCGATAACGTAAGCGCTAGGTCATCAACGACAATTGTGGTATAGTCGCGGTTGTCGCTTCGCTCCCTTTGCCACCGGGCATCGAGATCAAATCCAGAGCTCAAACCTAGATTGTGCGAGATCTTTAAACGAGGAAATTCAACGATAGAACAAGAGCGAGCCAAAGAGAAAAAAGATAGATTCAAAAAAATATTCAAACCCGAAACTGGCTGGAGGAACGGATCCTTTCTTCGTCACAAGTGTGCTTGGAATCTAAGTTTTTGAGCTCTAATGCCGGAAAGGGGATGGCTAATGTCCGGTACTGAGCCGATAGCTTGAGACCGATCCCAGCTCAACACTGCTAATCAGAAGACGCCCTCCTCACTTGGAGCCGTAGCCGTAGTCTGGTTGGACTTCCTGACCCCTTATTTCTTATTTATTCGATTTAATATTCATTCGATTGGGAATAGCTCTTTTTCTCTGCTATGGGAACCCAACGGAACTGGCACTCTGTATGTGCTGCTATGATAGTAAGCTCTTCCTGCTCTCTTATGCCGTTACGCTTACTTGAGCTAGCTCTTATCGGTAAAGAAATTAGATTACCGGACGGAGAAAAGAAAACTAACTAACCTTAGATCTCGGGTCGGCTATCGGTAAAGGAAGCATAGGCCTCTAACTCGGTTCATTCCCTAAATGGTAATGGTAGGTAGGCCGGTACCCCTTCTTTGGTTCTTACAAGGTAGGCTCGTGCCCGAGTTCACTCGTGAAAGAAAGGTTCTAGCGGTAAAGTAAAGAAAATCCTCCCTTCTTGCTTCCTTCTTCCTTAGGGTACGTCCCCTATTGCCTTTCATTAGGAAAAGGAATTTTCTGCACTGGCTTCGTTGCCCCGTGAGCTACTTACTTTCACTATTTCTTCCTTTGAGGAAGGCAAGTGCAGATGATAGAAGAACGAACAAAGGATTCAGGCACGACTCCAATGCTTGACGGATAGAAGCAATCTTCCCCACTCGGGACTGGACGACTTGAGCACTGAATCCTATTCATATAAGAGATTTTCCTTCTTCCTACAGTACTGGATCGTGATCCAATCCGGTTATTGGCATGGCAAGTATAAAATTCCGTTTATAGAAGAAGCTGCTAATCTTTCTCCTTCGACTGAGAAAGTTTCTCTTTCGGCTGAGCCTTTGGTCGAGTCCCTATTCTATAGGATATAGTTTCAAGAGCCCTTGCTATATAGACACTTTGTTGCAAACAATCCCATCTGTCTATTAGTGATAGCTCCATCCTAAACTTCGATTGAATGGAGTCCTTCTGAACTGGAATCATGAATTGGATTCGAACCAATATCTCTGTGCGACTTTCCCTTTAGTCGATCATGATGGGAAGATCCCGCTGCCCAGGATCTCGGCATCCCTCCCACCTTTCGGCGAAATATTGGCCTTTACCTCCCCCCCTATCGCAAATATTAGCCTTTACCCCCCCCCCCTATCGCAAATATTAGCCTTTCCTCCCTTTATTCGTCGGTAAAGCCACGGGTAAAGTCACGAAAGGCCGCTAAAAAAGCCTTAAGAACACGTGAATTGGGATTGGCGAAGGCCCGGAGCTTTCTCCGGAATTTTGGGATCGACCACCCGTCAAAAAAAAGGGACGATACCCGCCCCACATCTTCTGGATCATCGACTGGGACCCCGTTCTCAGCCAGGCTATCCCGGGCTTGATTTTCGAACGCCTGTTCAAGAGACACTCGGGTCTCTATACTTCTTTGCTCCCAACGAGTCAAGGGAGGGTAAAATGGGGGAACTTGACCCGCAGGCGGAGCGTTTTCCTGCGGAGCCGCGGGACCTTGATCCTGCTGCCCACGTTCCAGTTCCACCCAGAGGTTCTCCTGGTCCACCGAGGACACCGGCGAAGGTGGCATTGAAGGGCGAATATCCGCGGGAACGACGCTAGTGGAACAGGGGTCCACTTGGGCAGCTCTTTGGGACGGCCCCGGGTTGGAAGGGCTCTCGGGAACTTCAAATATTTCAATCGGACCACCCGGGCTGGGGGCCTTATATATGATCCGGCAAGGATCCGTCGAATTAGCTGCATAAAACCTGCAATCGCCGCTCTTCAAAAGATTAGCAACAACTCTAAAATTTAGCCCTAACATGGGTAGGGCTCTTCCCTGTTTTATCAACTGGTATTTCATATTTATTCTTTTTGATTCTCGTGTCCTCGTCTTCCTATAGTAAGCTGCAGAAAGCAGCAGATCTCCACGTTTTTTGCAAACAACACCAATGTTGTCACTTAAACGAGTACTTATGGTTTACTCGCTTTTTTTTCGAGTCAGAATTTTTCGATCCGGGGGAAAGGAAGGCTCCTCGCTTTTGTTCAATTATAAATAAATAACTCTTTGATGGAGATTTGTAGCATCATTCAAGTAAATACAGATTGAGATCGTAGAAACATGAGCTTGTGATATAGCTACACCTAATTCCGGACCGGTTAATGCAAGAACTATAAATAAAGGACCTGGATCTCCTATGAAATATAAAAGATCATTCATACATAGCATAGTCCAAGCGGACCCACTTAAAATCTTTACTGAACTATGACCGGCCATCATATTAGCAAATAAACGTATTCCTGAGCTTAATGCGCGAAAACAATGAGGGATTAGCTCAAGGAGTACTAAAAAAGGTGCTAACGGCAGTGGGACTCCTGCGGGTAATGAGAAGCTTAAAAAATGAAGCCCATTTCTTTGAAATCCCACTATAGTAATGCCAATAAAAATAGGAAATGAGAGACCCAAAGTAATGAGAAAATGACTTGTAACTGTGAAGCTATAAGGTATCATACCTTGGGGATTACGAAAGAACGAAAAAGTAAAAGTGACCAAGATGCGAGGGGAAAACTTTTGTTTCACATTTCCGGAAAGACCACCTATTTGTTCGTTTACCGGGTTCGGCACGAAATCATAAATAAGCTCTACCAAGGATTGCCAAGCATTTGGTACTGAGTTTCCCCCTCCGTTTTTAGTCACAAAATGAACCAGAAGTAGGACAAAACTGAGAGTTAGCAGCATAGACAGAGATGGATTTGTGAATGAGAAATAAAAGTTTCCTATATTCATAGGAATCAATGGGAGAATGGCAAATTGCTCAAGGGGGCTGGGGACCAGCCCCGCTAGATCAAGAGCATACCTATAGGCTTCACCGCTCATGTTAAAATCATCCAAAAGGAGCTCAAGAAAGGGATTGTCGCTTTCCGCATGTAAAGCTTCGGCCTCAGATTGAAGCTCTACTACACGTTCACTTGAAGGGTTAAGACCGGGATGGAATAAAGTCAAAGGCGTCCCTTCACTCGTGGAAGGAGACGCCGGGGAAGCACTATATTGAGCCTCATCGGATGTTATCCGGTATATCTCAGATAAATCTTTGTATTTCTTCATCTTCATACTCATAAGAAACTTCATTTCATCCCTGTAGTTCCGCTTCTTGC